CGTCGTAAGACTCATAATGATCAACTTTACGAAGATCCCATTGTATTCCGGAAGCTCGTAGCATTGGTCCTGATAAACCCCAATTTATTGCTTCTTCTCCACCAATAATGCCCACCCCTTCAACTCGTTCTAAAAAAATAGGATTTCGAGTAATAAGTTTTTGGTATTCATCAATCCCTGTTAAAAAATAATCACAAAAATCTAAACATTTATCTATCCATCCATAAGGTAGATCGGCAGCTACTCCTCCGATACGAAAATAATTATGCATCATTCTCATACCGGTGGCAGCTTCGAATAAATCATATACCAATTCTCTTTCTCTGAAAATATAGAAGAAGGGGGTCTGCGCGCCAATATCTGCCATAAAAGGGCCAAGCCATAACAAATGAGAAGCTATACGACTTAATTCCAACATAATCACTCTGATATAACTAGCCCTCTTAGGTACTTGAATATTTCCCAATTGTTCTGGTCCATTTACAGTTATTGCTTCTGTGAACATAGTAGCTAAATAATCCCAACGCGTTACATAAGGCAGATATTGTATAATTGTTCGGTTTTCCGCAATTTTTTCCATTCCTCTGTGTAAATAACCCAATATTGGTTCACAGTCAATAACATCTTCACCGTCTAAAGTAACGATGAGTCGGAGAACGCCATGCATTGATGGGTGGTGAGGGCCCATATTGACTATCATGAGGTCTTTTCTTGTAATTGGTACAGTCATAGGTTTTTCCCCGATTCATTCTTTCATGAATTCATTTTTCCATGAATTGCTGAAAACAAAAAGAAGTTCATCAAAATTCAAGATCTAATAAATCAAATAATTCAAAACGACTCTTCAAATTAGCGTGTTTTTAGCTCTCGAATGTTCAATTGACTGATTAATTCTTTATAACGTATTCTATTTTTTTTTGACAAATAAGCCAGTAGTCGTTGACGTTTTCCAAGAATTTTTCGTAGACCTCTTTGAGATGAATAGTCTTTTTTGTGCAATTCCAAATGTGAGGTAAGTCTCCGTATCTTATTGGTAAAACGGAATACTTGAAATTCAACAGACCCTCTATTTTCTTCCTTTTCTTCATGCGAAATAACAGATATGAATGAATTTTTTGTCATAAATTCTTAACCTTCCTTTTTTATTTTTACCAAATATGGAATTTTACCGATCAGTAATAATAATGCCAGCTATTTTAATCTGGCCTACACAATAATCCGAAATCCGAATTTCCTTATTTTCTTCATTCATTTTATCAAAGAAAATAAATAAAGAAAATTCTGTTGATTCATTTATGGATATAATGGATACGTCATCGAATTAGTATCATGTATTGGAATTGAATGTAAGACAAGGCGCGTGTACATCTATTTATCTACCAGATGATAAGGAATAAAATTTTCATAAATGAATTTATAATCGTGGATACATATGTATTCTTAATATACTAAAACGACTGCTGTTATTAGTATCAAACCAATAACGATTCATACAAGCTAAATCTTCTAATCGATAATTGGGCCAAAGAAAGAATTTTAATTTTATAAGTTGATTTTTATCTCGATCAAAGCCTTTGCTTTCATCAAAAAATTGACTACAGTTTTTTATCCCATTCCCATTGCAAAATACTGGTTTTTTATCCACACCATTATTATTCCTTGAATTGAAACAAATTAGAATTCTTAATTCTCTACGACACCTAGGCGATAAAATATTTTCAGGAGCAAGCAAATCATAATTGTTTTTGTCTCTATTTTTCGTCATCCTTTGATGTCTTGGAACTAATTCATCCAAATTCTTTTTAGAAATATTTTCGTTGTATCTTTTTTGATTATTTTGGCGTTTACTCTTATGAACCAATGAAATATTTATGGTTTGATACAGAATAAATTGTCCATCACCCTTTACAGACAGACGAATTGGTTCAAGAATCAATATTCTCCTTTTCATCAATTCTGTAAGACCTAAATCTTTCGGAATCTGCATTATATTCAGATTCATTTCTCTCTTTTCAATAGAGGATATAGTAATTTCTCTTGGATTTATCAATTTAAGCAGGAAAGAATATACTTTGATATTTTTGATCATTTTTTGATTGAAAGAATTATACCATTTCAATTGGAAAAGAAAATACCTTTTCAGGAAGGAATAGAATTCTGTACTACTCTTATCTTGTTTTTTCTTTCTACGTTTTTTTATATCTGATTCCATATAACCTTCTTCAATATCTTTTTGTTGGTTTGAGAGAACAGATTCAGAGTTCTCTTGGACATCGAATCCAAGATCTCCTTGCCCTACGAATTCATTTTTGTCTTGATTTCGATTCTCTAATTCAAGAAAATTTTTTTCATTTGATGGTATAAAAGGATTCTTTTTTTTCTTTCTATTGATGTTTTTATTTTCACTTACATTCAAACTTGAAAAAAGGAAATTAATTGGTATAACCCACGGTTTCATTTTATATGCATTATAAAGTAAGACAAATTCTGGGAAGAACCAAAATTCTAGATTCGATATGGGATGACTTAGTATTTCTTCGTTCATTCCCATCCAATCAAATTTTTTTTTTTCATGGGATCCGTTGATTTTTTGATAAATTGTGCAATAAAAAATACCTTTCTTATCAATTTTATCAACAATTTGATAATTCTTAGGTTCAGTCTTAGTTTTTTTATTATTGCTAGTACTGATATCGACCCAGGCTCCAATGTTAATTTTATTTCTAAGAGAAAAATGGAGAATTTTCCAATTCAAATATTTTCTATCTGTATTTTTCTCTATATCCATAATATTAGTTATTCCTAAATAATTAGTGATAGGGATACTCCACCACATATCAACTAATTTGTCTTTATGCATGTTGTAATTATAAGGATAAGAAAATTCTTGGTTTTTATTTACTTGGAATGGTAACCCATAACCATATAAATCCTTCTTATCTTCATAATAAAGAAATTTAGATGATAAAACATCATATCTATAGTTTTTTTTTAAATTTAAATTATTTTTTTGATCTGATAATAACAATAAATGGGCTTCCGAATTATTGGCATTTTTGTAATTAATTAATTGTTTTTTTTCATATGAATTCCATTTTTTTTTTTTGAAATTTTTATTTTTAACCTTACAATGTTCATTGACTGTATTTCGCCATTTTTTTGGTGCTAATCGAGACCATTTTATCTGAGATAAATCGTATTGATAATTATTTTTTAACCATTTTTTCCATTGATTCATTCCAAAATTCGGAAGTTTCTTAGTCCTTACTTCGTAAGGAGTTATTCCTTGTATTTCAAAATAATCTTTTATTTCTTTTTTAAGAAATAAAGACGTTCCATGATATTGAAGGACGGATCTTAATTTAGATTTTAACTTATATAAGTTAATTATTTTTGCTTGTGATAATTTGTAAAATACATAAGCTTGCGACAAAAAAGATAAATCAAAATGAATCTTTGAATTCCTATTAATATTACTACTAAATCGGAAAAGTGATTTTTTTATAGTCGAAAGAAACTGAATTGTATTTTTCTTTGTTGTATCAATCCTTTCTTGATTTGTTTTATTATTGTAAATGGATTTTTCAATTAATTTTGTTGTTGATTCAAGAAAAAGTTGTGTATTAATTCTGGGAATATTAATAATATAAAGAAATAGATCTACGTATATTTTTTCTTTAAAAAATTTTATAAAATAACTTGATTTACGGATTAATCGAGCATTTCTTCTTTTAAATATCTGACCAATATTTTTGCGTGATTCGAATCTTTTAACACCATAACGTGTTTTGTTAGGATTAATATTTATTTCTATTCTCTTTTTCTTGTCTTTTGTAATTTTTTCTATTTGATTTCTGATTGTCCTTGTTCTATTAACCAGATCTTTCATTTTTTTTTCTGTCACGGAATAATTTGTCGAATTGATAAATTGGGCTTGAATAGATGATTTATGAATTATCTGAATCTGATTATTGATTATCGAATTTTTTTCTTTTTTTATTTCATTCGATTCTTCCGTTGGATTTACGATTGAAAGTTTTTTTATTATTTTTTTATTTTTTAAAAATGGAAGACTTTGAATAATCCATTTTTTTATTTCTATTTCATTTGGCACTCTTAGAAACAATTTCAGTTTTTCTTTGAGAATTCTTAGAACTCGTAAACACTTATTTCTAAATTTTTTAATTTTTTTGTTGAGTTCTTTAAAAATAGGTTTAAAAAAGGAAGGCTGTTTTCGAGGAGAACCAAAAGGAAATTCAGTTTCCATTCCCCAAACTGTTAAAAAACAAAAATCACTTTTTTGATTTTGTTCTTTATGTTTCATTTGATCTCGATGAGAAGGTTGTATCCTAGATCTGTGCCAAGGTTTTAGACAGAAAGGAAATAGTATCTTTATCTGAATACCTTCTGTTAACCAATTTTTAGGAAATTCTGTTTCTGATAATTGAACACCGTTATAGGTACATTTAATATGTATTTCTCTATTCCATTCTTGAAAATCCTCGGACCACTCAGGATTTTGGAATAATAATACACGACCAATATTTTTTGCTATTATCAAAAAAGGCAAGAAAATATATTTTCTAAGAATTGACTGAGTTATTAACAGCAAACTCCTTGCTACTTGAGAATATAGACTGGTATCCCAGGTTTGCTTTACTTTTATTCGGGCTTTTTCTTTTTCTTGGTCTTGTTTTTTTTCTATTTCGTACTCTTTTTTTTTATCCTTCCCCTTTCTTTTTTCTTCCGAAATTCGAAATTCTGGGTTTTTTTCCATACGATTTCGAAAAATTCGTTTAATTAGTCCGGAAAGATTAATACAAAAAAAAGCGGATTTATCCATTCTGTCTAAAAAAAGTGGGGAACGTATATTTGCTTGAAACAGTTCCGAAATAACTATTTTACGTCTTTGAACACGCATAGAACCTTTGATTACGTCTCGACGAAAATCTGATTGTTGTAAATAATTTACCGAAGTCGTTTCTTTATCCAATTTATTT